TTTACTTTTTTGACTAAGGGGGTATACGTAGAGATCCTTCTATCTATCATTAATATTCTCAGAATTAATATACAACTTTTTTTTGAATCAACAAAAAAAATTATTGATAAATCTATTTATAATAATAAAATAAATCAAGAAAGAATTAATAAAACAAATCAAAATACAATTCACTTTATTTCGACTATAAACAAGTCACTTTATAATATTAGTAATAAGAATTTACAGAATTTTTGTGACTTATCCGTCTTGTCACAAGCATATGTATTTTACAAATTATCACAAACCCAAGTTCTTAACTTGTATAAATTAAAATCTATTCTTAAATATCACCGAACATTTTTTTTTCTTAAGACTTCAATAAAAGATTATTTTGAAACACAAGGAATAATTCATTCTGAATTAAGACATAAGAAATTTCGGAATTCTGGAATAAATCAATGGAAAACCTGGTTAAGAGGTCATTATCAATATCAATACGATTTCTCTCAGATTAGATGGTCTAGATTAATAGCACAAAAATGGCGAACTAGAATCAATCAATGTCGTACACTTCAAAATCAAGATTTAAACAAAAAAAATTCATATGAAAAAGACCAATTAATTCATTACAAAAAACAAAATGATTACAATGATTACAAAGTATATTCATTATCAAATCAAAAAGATAATTTTAAAAAATACTATAGATATAATCTTTTATCTTATAGATCTATTAATTATCAAACTAAGAGGGATCCATATATTTACGGATCACCATTCCAACTAACTAAGAATCAAGAGAATTTTTATAATTACAACACACATAAAAGCAAATTTTTTGATGTATTAGGGGATATCCCTATCAAAAATTATCTAGGAAAAAGTGATCTTATTTATATGGAAAAAAATCCGGATAGAAAATGTTTTGATTGGAAAATTATCCATTTTTGTCTTAGAAAGAAAAAAAATATTGAGGCCTGGATCAAGATCGATACCAACAATAATAAAAATACTAAGACCGGGACTAATAATTATGAAATTATTGATAAAAAAAATCTTTTTTATCTTACAATTTATCAAGATCAAGAAATCAATTCACCTAATAAAAAAAAAAGATTTTTTGATTGGATAGGAATGAATGAAGAAATACTAAATTGTCCTATATCGAATCTGGAACTTTGGTTCTTCCCAGAATTTGTACTACTTTATAATGCATATAAAATGAAACCGTGGTTTATACCGAGCAAATTACTTTTTTTAAATTTGAATATAAATGAAAATGTTAGTGAAAATAAAAACACCAATAGAAAGCAAAAAGGGGTTATACCACCGAATGAAAAAAAAAAATTGGAATTAAAGAATCAAAATCAAAAAGAAAAAGAATCCACCGGCCAAAGAGATCTTAGATCAATTGCACAAAACCAAGGAAATCTTGCATCTGTTTTCTCAAACCAACAAAAAGATATTGAAGAAGATTATTCGGAATCAGACATAAAAAAACCTAAAAAAAAAAAACAATACAAAAGTAATACGGAAGCAGAACTAGATTTATTCTTGAAAAGATATTTCCTTTTTCAATTAAGATGGGATGATGCTTTGAATCAAAGAATGATCAACAATATCAAAGTATATTGTCTCCTGCTTAGACTGAGAAATCCAAGAAAAATTACTATATCCTCTATTCAAAGGAGAGAAATGAATCTGAATATAATGCTGATTCAGAAGAATTTAACTCTTACAGGATTAATGAAAAGGGGTATATTTATTATTGAACCCCTTCGTCTGTCTGTAAAAAATGATGGACAGTTTATTATGTATCAAACCATAGGTATTTCATTAATTCATAAGAGTAGGCATCAAACTAATCAAAGATACCGAGAACAAAGATATGTTGATAAGAAGGATTTTGATGAATCCATTTCAAGACATCATCAAAGGATAACTGGAAATAGAGACAAAAATCATTATGATTTGCTTGTTCCTGAAAATATTTTATTGTCTAGACATCGTAGAGAATTGAGAATTCTAATTTGTTTCAATTTAAAGATTACACACGGTGTGAATAAAAATAAAATATTTTGTAATGTTAACAAGTTAAAAACTTGGGGTGGATTTTTAGATGAAAATAAAGACCTTGATAAAGATAAATTAATTAAATTAAAACTCTTTCTTTGGCCCAATTATCGATTAGAAGATTTAGCTTGTATGAATCGTTATTGGTTTGATACCAATAATGGCAGTCGTTTCAATATGTTAAGGATACATATGTACCCACGGTTAAAAATTCGTTGATGATTCTTATATATCCTATACCAGATATGGTATATGAAAGCAAACAAATGCACACATGACTTGTTTTACATCTCGTTGTAATATATGATACGAATTCAATGACGTATCAATTATACTAATTCAATGACGTATCAATTAGATATAGAATATAGAAACGAATTAACAAAATCTATTAAAATTTTTGTCTTTTGAAAATTAAAAAATGAATTATTCTTTTGTATCCCTG